CTAAAAAACAGGTAAGCGTAATTCCCCCTAAACAATAAAATATATTGACATGGGGAGGAACATATTTACTAGTTATATCATCCGCAATCGCTTGAATCTCGAGACGTTCTTCGAACCAATCATAGACTTTATTGAGATAGGCGAAAACCCCCCTCCCAGAACCGTATATGAGACTTTCATCTCGTACAGCTCAAGCAAAAACACCCCAATAAAAAAAAAAGAATAGTCGGATATGTAAATGAAATAGAAAGTTTGAAACTTCTGAATCTCCGATTCAATCTTCTCTAAATGTACGAAAGAAGAACAAATCCGAAAGCTCTTCTTTGTGGTGATACTACCAAAATATCAAGTTGGCTCAATCGTCTTTATGTTGATCCTTACGGGCCTCTTGAATCCTCTCTTTACCTATTTTTTTTCTTTTTAATTTGGTTTTGTCTCTAATCTGGCTTTTTTCCTTTCTTTATTATTGACTTGATAGGAATTCTTCTTGTTAAGACCCTATGAATCGATTAAAACCTCAGATTCATACTAGAACCACGATGATTCAATAAAAAATCATAAGCTAACCCAAGGATTCCCTGAGTAAGAACCGTTGGTTCATCACATATTCCATAAATTAGATAAACCGACTAAAAAAAAAAAAGAAAGATTTTTCTTTTTTTTTTTCAACAGTTTGCAATTTTTTTTGCAGTCCGGGCACGAGGTCGAATATTAAGTATGAATCATAGTTCAAATATTTCGTAATCTAGTTCATATAGTTCGTGTTCCAGATACTCGAATAAATATCCGACGAAGTAGAACCATCTCCATCAAGGCGACAGACCTATTCTCTGTACTATCAATAGAATCCATTATAACAAGTCGCACACTCATATTCCGGAAATACAGAAAGAAATAAATTCCACGATCGAACTACCAAAATACAATAGGCCAGAAATTTGAGTTCTAACTGATTAATTTTTTATTCAAAAGCCAGGACTTTGTGATTCTTATAGATTTAATTCATTGAAATTCCATCCAATAAAACGGAAGAATTATAAATTTCCAAAATAATAGATAGAAATACCGCAAATAGGGCCATTGCGACACCCATCAAAGGAGTCGTTCCCCAACCGGGAGCTACTTTACCATATTCCGAATTCAATGGTTTTAATAAATCCCCTACGACAGTTCGTCTTGGACCCGATTTCGAACTGTTCTCAACAGTTTGTGTAGCCATAAATTATTGTATTCATTGAGATCTGTTGACTTTGTATACCATTGCGTTGTAAATAAACGATTTTATGATAGATCCGTTGGGGTCTTGAAATTATATAATCATAATGGAAACAGCAACCCTAGTCGCCATCTTTATATCTGGTTTACTTGTAAGTTTTACCGGGTACGCCTTATATACCGCTTTTGGGCAACCTTCTCAACAACTAAGAGATCCATTCGAGGAACACGGGGACTAGTTGAAGTAATGAGCCTTCCAATATTGGGAGGCTCATTACTTCAATTGAGATAATAATTGAGATAATGAAAAATTATTTTATCTTTTTACTTTTTAGTTGGAACTTTAGGTGGTTCTCGAAAAAAAATAGCGAAAAAAATTATCCCTAGAGTCGAGACTAAAAGGAATGTATAAACCAATGCTTCCATAAATTTGATCGTGGTTTACAATTATAGCTTTCCTACCTGTTTGTTTTTTCTTTTTTTCATTTTATTTTTGGGAATCATCTCAAAAAAAGCAAGAATCAAAAAAGGCGGTGATTCAAATTCACTCCGGTACTCGATGTAAAATTCCCTCAAAAAAGAAAATAGAGATGAAAGATACCAAAGGGGTCTTGGATCAGACTGCCTGTCTTCTTGTAGTTGGATCCCCAAGTTTTTGGAATGCTCCAAACTCTACTTGAGCATCCAAATCTGGGTCAATACCAGCAAAAACATCTCTGAACAAGGTTCTAGCACCATGCCAAATGTGTCCGAAAAAGAAGAGTAAAGCAAACGAAGCATGCCCAAAAGTAAACCAACCCCTTGGACTGCTACGAAAAACACCATCGGATTTCAAAGTCGCACGATCTAATTCAAAAATTTCACCCAATTGGGCGCGTCTAGCATATTTTTTCACAGTAGCAGGATCACTATAACCGACTCCATTGAGTTCGCCGCCATAGAACTCAACGGTTACACCTACTTGTTCAACACTATACTTAGATTCTGCCCTTCTAAAAGGAACATCCGCTCTAACAATTCCGTCGCCGTCTACCAAAACGACCGGAAATGTTTCAAAAAAAGTGGGCATACGCCGTACAAAAAGCTCACGTCCTTCTTTATCTCTAAAGATAGGGTGTCCTAACCACCCAACCGCTATTCCATCTCCGCTATCCATTGAGCCTGCCCTGAATAATCCTCCTTTTGCCGGATTATTGCCGATATAATCATAAAAAGCCAATTTTTCAGGAATTTTAGACCAGGCTTCTGATAAACTTTGATTTTCTGCTAGCCCGGCGCTAACTCTTCGATATATCTCTTGCTGGAAGTAACCCTGATCCCATTGATAACGAGTGGGACCAAATAATTCGATGGGGGTAGTTGCTGAACCATACCACATAGTTCCAGCAACTACAAAAGCTGCAAAAAAGACAGCCGCGATACTACTGGAGAGTACGGTTTCGATATTTCCCATACGTAATCCTTTGTATAGACGTTGTGGCGGTCGAACGCTAAGATGGAATAGACCCGCTAATATGCCCAATGTACCGGCTGCAATATGATGAGAAGCTACTCCTCCCGGAACAAAAGGATCAAAACCCTCCACGCCCCACGCCGGATTTACAGGTTGTACTTTTCCCGTTAGTCCGTAAGGATCAGACACCCATATGCCAGGACCATACAGGCCTGTTACATGAAATGCACCAAAACCAAAGCAAGCCACCCCGGAGAGAAATAAATGAATTCCAAAGATCTTGGGCAAATCCAAAGAAGGTTTTCCTGTACGTTCATCAGAAAATATTTCTAGATCCCAATAGACCCAATGCCAGATAGCTGCCAAAAAGCATAAGCCAGAAAATAAAATATGTGCTCCAGCTACACCTTCGTAACTCCAAACCCCTGTATTCGTTACAGTCCCTCCTGTGATACTCCAACCCCCCCACGAATTGGTTATTCCTAAACGAGTCATGAAGGGTATAACGAACATACCTTGTCTCCACATTGGATCAAGAACGGGGTCAGAAGGATCAAAAACTGCTAATTCATAGAGAGCCATCGAACCCGCCCAACCAGCAACCAGAGCTGTATGCATTATATGAACGGAAAGCAATCGGCCGGGATCATTCAATACAACGGTATGAACACGATACCAAGGCAAACCCATGGAAAATACCCCTTTATCAAAGAAAAATAAACACTACGTAACTTTATTGCATTGGAATATACTATGACTATGCTGCGGACTTCCCCTGTTCGTTCAGTGGATTATTTCCTAACAAGGGTTATTTATTCTATATTCTATTGTGTTCCAAATAATGGAAGAATTCTGTTCGTAAGAACAAAGAGAAGCAGATTTATTCTATACTCGATAAGTACCAATACGCAATGGTGGATTGATACCACTTTCTATGAGTAAATGCGTTTATCATTCGAAAGGCCTGCTCGTAAAAAATTTCCTTTATTTTTTTCTTTCTTTCTGAATTTTGCTAATCTATGGATAAAATAAATATGATAAAGACAATATTCTAAAGACAATAAAACCACATTATTACGTTTCCACATCAAAGTGAAATATAGGATTTAGTTCTTTTTTCTTTCAATTTATGCCTATTGGTGTTCCAAAAGTACCTTTCCGAAGTCCTGGAGAGGAAGATGCATCTTGGGTTGACGTATAGTGCGACTTGTGAGATATATTGGGTCATATGGGATTTCCCCGTTCTCTCCCCCGATCGAGATATCCTCTGTTTCGCCCAAGAAGTAGAAATGGAATCATCCATAAATTGGAGCGTGAAGTGCAATTAGATGCATTGTTTGGAGGAATTCATAGTACTATTATCAATTCGAATAATTTATGGTTGACTTTGATTGGACTAAAAAAATGAAGTATCCAGGCTCCGTTTAGAAAAAACCCAATTGGTAATATATCTAGGATTACTACGTGTATCCTAAACGATTCCTGTTTGTTATTTGGAAAGTCATACCAAAAAGAAATGGTGGTGAGAAGATTTGTCCTATATGTGCAAATCAAAACGGGGTGAATCTTTACCCGGAGTAGAGCATAAACCTAAAAAGATGAAAGAGACCCATTCAGGAACAAGAAAATACCATCGTGATTTGGATTGAATCTCGATGAAACAATACATCAATGAAAAGTGAATTCGATAAGTTTTTCTATTATATAATAAAGAAGAAAAAAAATGCGTCTTTATTGAAAAATCGAAGAAAAAGCCCTTAATCTATACATTGATTCTTTTTTTTTCGCTATTTTTTTTTGAACCGTATGCACCAAAAGATGCATGTACGGTTCCTAAGGGATACAATTTTGCCCTACTCAACCGACTTTATCGAGAAAGATTACTTTTTTTAGGCCAAGAAGTTGATAGCGAGATCTCGAATCAACTTATCGGTCTTATGGTATATCTCAGTATCGAGGATGATACCAAAGATCTGTATTTGTTTATAAACTCTCCTGGCGGATGGGTAATACCCGGAGTCGCTATTTATGATACTATGCAATTTGTGCGACCAGAGGTCCATACAATATGCATGGGATTAGCCGCGTCAATGGGATCTTTTATCCTGGTTGGAGGAGAAATTACCAAACGTCTAGCATTCCCTCACGCTTGGCGCCAATGGGGTTTTTTATTTGAGCGAAAAAGTAAAACTATGCCTTCGCCATATGAATATTAAGTAATAATAGCATGGCACTTCGAATTCGATATGAAAAATTTTTGCATTGTTTTTTTTTCAAAAGATTCGATTATGTATCGAGAGAGTAGTATGAGATAAAAGATATTTCCGATTTTCTCTTATCTATCGGAAGTCCAATTCAGCGTTACAAACTTGGTTGTTTTCACACCGAAAGTCTCTTAACAATTTTTAAGTTATAAAAAAAAGAGTGCAAAAAAAACCAAATTTTTCCCTTTTTGGTTGGATCAAAAAGAAACTTTGGGATTGCTGAATCAAAGAAAAAAAAATCCATTTTCAAATAGAAAAGCAACGGAGCCATCATAGTATTTTTGAACTCCTCCAAAAGGAAGGGTGGCAATTTGACCATTTACCCTCCTGGGGCTGATAGATTCTATTTTTATCTGGAAAGTAAGGGTCAATTTGATTATATAGCCGTATGCAATGCACAAAAGATGATGCCCGTACGGTTGTTCAATTCTATCTTTTTTCCTATTATTCTTGATCTTCCTTTTCTGTTCCTTTCATCACATCAGATAGAGAAACCTTCTATCATCAGGGTAATGATCCATCAACCCGCGAGTTCTTTTTATGAGGCGCAGACGGGAGAATTTATCCTGGAAGCGGAAGAACTGCTTAAACTACGCGAAACCCTCACAAGGGTTTATGTACAAAGGACGGGCAAACCTTTATGGGTTGTATCTGAAGACATGGAAAGAGACGTTTTTATGTCAGCAACAGAAGCCCAAGCTTATGGAATTGTTGATCTTGTAGCAGTTGAATGAAAAAAAATGGATTTTGTGAAAATCCGTGATGTGATATTTTATCTCCGAGTTTAACTATTAAATAAAAAAATTCATAATCATCCGGTTAGGATCAATCTAAACCAGCCCATTATGTATATATTCAACATGCCAACCATTAAACAACTTATTAGAAATACAAGACAGCCCATTCGAAATGTCACGAAATCCCCCGCTCTTGGGGGATGCCCTCAGCGTCGAGGAACATGTACTAGGGTGTATGTGCGACTCGTTTAGATCATGAGCTGATACAAAAAAGCAAGAAACCGCTTCCAGTATGAATGATTAGTCCAGTGAATAGGATCGAATGGAAGAAGGAACTCCATTTACTATCTACTTACTATCTAAAAATAAGCCACCCGATCCCTCTATTGTGTATAAAATTTATGGTTTCCACTGGTGCAAATCCAATCACCTGAATTTAAGATGAGAAACAATTCTCCATTGGTAGCAAATCGTTATCCATTAAGCGGAGGAAATCGTATTGCAATTCAAAAAAAAACATAAAAATGAAGTTCTCGCTCGGTCAAGAACGGACTACGAGGGTCAGCTACCCAGCGAAATTTAATAATTCAATACCGTTACTGTATAGGCGGGTCTTATTGTGAAAGACCTGTTACTGGATAATTCATGAGTAGAGCCAAAGAGTGTGATGTGAACTATACAAGTTACCAATAACATTGATGAAATATTAAATAAATGAAGTAAAGGCTCCGGTGTATAGAGAAGACCTCACCGTTTAAGAAGTAACCATAGAAACGAGGAAACCCACTATTTCTTTATCTATTTAATTTCTATTTCTTTTAAAATAAAAAAAAAATAAAAAATCGTGGTTGGGGAGGTTATAGTAGCCAAAGCCATTGGAATTTGTATTTTATACATTGGAAAAATCCGTTTGGTTATTAATAGACCAGGACGGGTAAAAGAATAACTGAAAGAAACGAAATCAATTAGTTATTTGTCAAAATTTTATTTATTCAATGACCAGAATTAAACGCGGATATATAGCCCGGAGGCGTAGAACAAAAATTCGTTTATTTGCATCAAGTTTTCGGGGGTCTCATTCAAGACTTACTCGAACTATTACTCAACAGAAAATAAGAGCTTTGGTTTCGGCTCATCGGGATAGGGATAAGCAAAAGAGAAATTTTCGTCGTTTGTGGATCACTCGGATAAACGCAGTAATTCGAGAAGGGAGAGTATTCTATAGTTATAGTAAATTAATACATGATCTATACAAGAAGCAGTTGCTTCTTAATCGTAAAATATTGGCCCAAATGGCTATATCAAATAGGAATTGTCTTTATATGATTTCCAACGAAATAAGAAAAAAAGTAGATTGGAAAGAATACACCGGAATAATTTAAATGGAGTTCCCCGGAAAATGAACTCCGGGAAGGTGGGGTCAAAATGACTATAAGAAAATATGCTAAAGTAGTCAAAATGAATGAACACGTTCAATAAAAAAATCTTTTTTTCTGGTTCGTTTTTTTTTCTTACGACAGCATAATAAAATCTGGATTCTCCAATTTGTCAAACAAAACACGAATCCGCGTTTGAGTTCGGAAAGAAAAAGAATAAGCCTATTTATTTATGGTTCTAAGACCAGTCGTCCTGGTGGTCGACTCGATTCTTTCAAATTGTTTCTCATTATTGAGAAAAGGTAACAAAGATAAAATACGAGCTTGTTTTATAGCAATAGTGATTAATCGTTGTTGTTTCAAGGTCAATCTATTCACTCGTCTAGATAATATTTTTCCTTGTTCACTAATAAATCGACTAATTAAACTCATGTTTCTATAATCAATTCGATCCC